GAAAACGACTCTTGAGACTTTCTTGATTCTAAATAGCTGGGCTGGGGTTTCTGTTCTTTAAAGTGCTGGAAATTCTTGCATTTAGGATTCACAGAAAGATTATAGTAGTGGAAGGGCTATCATATCAAATCAAGAGTTACCGATTTATTTCCACTGCTAATGGAGTGTCTACTGACCGGGTCTTGAATTAGATTGAATAGCCCGAGGGGGAATCTAATTAATAGTTATGGAGGGGGGGCGGAAGAAACTTTGTAGACAGTATACAGACTCATGAGAGTCTCTGAGTGCACGGGCATTCAATCAATATTCGATTGGATAGATAATTCGCTTTTACTTAATGATAATCAAGGGCAACAAAAAAACGAATAGGTCTTATTCTTACTACATATTAGGTAACATTCCCTTTGGTACTTCCAAAGAAAAGTGTGACTACGTATTTTGTTTCAATTTTCCCGATTCTACTAGAAATCATATATGAACTTGTTCTAAGTGGATTTTTTGGAGTGTTTCATATTTATTGGAAAGGGTGTCTGGGCGGAATCCCTTTTTGACTCTGCACCTGTGATTCCACTATTATTAGTAAACAATAATGGAACAACTTCTTCATATTTATAGAGATAGGGGACATAATTCACATGGATATAGTAAGTCTCGCTTGGGCCGCTTTAATGGTAGTCTTTACATTTTCCCTTTCACTCGTAGTATGGGGAAGAAGTGGACTCTAGAGATACTACTAATTGAGTTGGGGAATCAAACCGTATCACTTTTTTTTATAGATTTTTTCTAGATCGTTCTGCAAAGCCTTAATAATTATATTAATTATTAAATATTAAGTTAATTAGTTTAATTAGTTAATTATCGTTAATTAACTTAATATTTTAAACTAAAATTGAATTCCATTTAGAATTTTTAGAATTTCGAAATTGAATTAATCAAAATCTCTTCATTTCGAAATTCTATTGGCTTAGATTCTATTGAAGTAATTGTATTCTATTATATTATGAATAGAATCCAATTACTATTATATATGAATAATACTCTTTCACAATCCAAATCAAACAAATATTTCAAAAATTCCCCTATTCATATCTTGAAAGGAAAAGAGATAATAGGATTTTTATTCCAACCGAAGTCTTCCTAAATTTTCTATTTCGCGGAACCGTCTCTTACCAGAGTTATATATGGACAATGAGGAAGAACGAGGAACACTGGACCCCTTATTATTTGTTTTTATTGTCTTTTTTACTGTTCAAAGAGAAAAGAAAGAAGTTCCGATATTTAATAATAATAGGATCGTGCCTTGTTCAAGTCACATATTTCGCACTTACCACTTTTTTTATTATTTTTGAAATTTGATTTATGCTATACTTTATTGATTATTGACTCGTTTTATATCATGGCTCAGGGGTTGAAAATCGCTGGGTACCCCCCCTTTTTCGACATCCGAAGAAGTTACCATAGAACTGCTTGGATCATCTGTCAACCGCCCAATCAATTACTTCTTCGGAATGCTAAAAAAAAGATTACTTTATTTCATTTTTTTTTCTTTTATTAACTTGATTTTCTTTTAGTAATATATGCCCAATTTTGTTTTTCTTTCATTGATTTAATTCTGTTTTTAATGGATACCGGGATTCATATTGAAAATAATCAGAAATCTAGAAATTAGCAAATCTTAAGAGTTGCCTTTCGATTATTTCAGATTGATTGGAATGAACAAAAATCAAATAGATGCAGCAAAGAAATATAATTGAGATACTATGTACATTACAGACATTGAATTGATATTAACATAGATGAAGATACATATACATATTGTAGATTGATCTCTATTCCGTTTGTATCTTTATACATTACAATAATAAAAATAGATAGTATGGTAGAAAGATTCATATATGAATCTTTCTACCATACTATCGGATCTCATAGGCTACTGCTGATTGTAGTCCGTTCATTTCATTTAAGACATGAAATTGGAATTTTTTTTCTTAAATCATTGATACGAACTAAAAAGTCAAGTTTCAGTCAAATTAATCACTTTGACTGACCGTTTTTACGTATATTATAAGCAAAAAAGCAGTAGGAACTAGAATGAACAGTGCAGTAGCAATAAATGCGAGAATATTTACTTCCATAATTTCATCGTTTCTTTTTTTTTTTTACTTCGCAATAACTCGGGATTTAATCCCATAGAGATGATAAACCTTTCGCTTGTAAATTCAATGGGATGAATTCCATTTCGATGATAGCGAATAGGATCAATATCATGAATAACAATATCTGAGCTATCAAGTCGATTCAGCGTCGAGAATTGAATAGTATAACATAGGCGGATCTTTTATTCACACACCAAATACAAACTTTGATTTCTGATTCAATCAAAAGAATTCCTTTTCTTTCCTTTTTATAATATTTTACTTTTATTTATCATTCTTTTCCATTCTGTCTTTTCCATAACCGACCGTCTTCTTTATCCAACCACCTAACCGCTTTCCACTTCCATTGTTTACAAACGGTTTACAAATAAACCAAACAAAGAATCGAAACGAAATAGAAAAAAAGAAAAGGACTCCATTAGGCATGAAATTCTACCATTTGTACCTGGTTTAACAGAAACTGGCGAGATATATTGATCTATTTTTTTATTGGATTTGGATCCGTCGGGACTGACGGGGCTCGAACCCGTAGCTTCCGCCTTGACAGGGCGGTGCTCTGACCAATTGAACTACAATCCCCGGGAAATAAAATGTACAGCATACATATTCTTATGATTTCATTCAAACCATTTCTATTTCAAAACCATTTCTATTTAGATAAAGATAAAAATAGCCGTGTTGTAACAGAAACGCGAATGATATATTGATATCCACCTGGGCATACGCCTTTAGTGAGAGCTGCACGGTAATCCTTTCGTTATTGCCAAATCGATTGATAATCTATTTATTTTTCAATGAAAGAACAAGTCTTTTTTTTTGTCCTTCCTTTATTCCTTTCATTAGACTTTATACTTTCTATTTAATGATCCTGATATGAATCTAGATCGTTAGTAAGATCAGAATTTATGGGAACAAATAAAAAAAATAAATAGCGGTAGGGATATATCATAAAATTGGACTTTTTTTATTCTTTATTCTTTCGTATCTGGATTTCGGGAAAACAAAAGGGGTTATATCATTTCATGGTGGATCAGCGAATTATTGGGCCGAGCTGGATTTGAACCAGCGTAGACATATTGCCAACGAATTTACAGTCCGTCCCCATTAACCGCTCGGGCATCGACCCAGGAAGAATCAATTCTAGGCTTATTGATAATCCACGATCAACTTCCTTTCGTAGTACCCTACCCCCAGGGGAAGTCGAATCCCCGCTGCCTCCTTGAAAGAGAGATGTCCTGAACCGCTAGACGATGGGGGCATACTTGCCCAACTGCCATCATACTATGCTCATAGTATGAACAGTTTTTTGAAATTGTCAATATAATGGAATGGTATGACTAGATCGGAAGGATCTTTCCGTCTTTTTTGATCCCCCCCCTAGCCATAGCATTTTTTGATTCGTCATTTATATTCATCAATCACTCATTCTAATCGCCATTCTATTCTACTATTCTAAAACTAAAATTGCTATTAAAAATAATAATAATAAAAATCGGACAAAGTAGAGGACTTTTTGAGGAAGTGATTGGTCCGACATAAAAGAAGGTTAAACTTCATTTCTTCCACTTTCATTCATTGATACACTCCTTGTTAAGATGAGATAGGCGTACCCCTATATCACACTAAGCCGGAAAATTAACAAATGAAAAATATTAAAATCTGGGAATGGGGATCAACAAGTTATCAAAAATTGTTTTTTTTTCTCTAAAAATTTTGTTCAGGAGACAAACCGAATCTCTTCATCACATGGTCGAATTGGTAGGTACATGTATCAATCAAATGAATTTCCTTCCGTTCTGATGGGGTCAGGTCAATTCAAGTCAATTCCATTAGGGTTGGGCTTGAAACAATTCATTTTGTTGATATTTATCAAATCTAATATCAATAAACCAAATTTACCCTATACTTATACTCCTTAAGTAACTAAAAATTATCGTTACCTGATGGGGCACTAACCGCTATGAGTCTACTGAATATATATATAATATATATATACATAAATAGATAGATCTCTCTTATCCGCCTAGTGACTCATTCAGTAATTGAATCAAATGGCCCTTTTAACTCAGTGGTAGAGTAACGCCATGGTAAGGCGTAAGTCATCGGTTCAAATCCGATAAGGGGCTTTTTGGACTTTTTCATAATTTCATACTCAACAAGTAGTAATATTCATATTTAAACGAAGAATAACAATATTGTTGATTTGTAATAAAAAAAAAGTAACCAACTGTATAATAAAGTAATTCGAAACTTTCGAATTTAATGATAATAAGTTATCCTTAGAATGAGTTAGAATATAGTAATTTAGAATAGTAATTCTATTTAGAAAAGAAAGTTGAATATTCGTTTATTATAATGAGGAATGATAAGTCGTCTCTTCAATCGCCAAATATTTTTCTTTTCCATTATTCCAATCTAATCCATTGTAAAGATTAGAAATCAACAAAAGAAAAAGTAAGTGGACCTAACCCATTGAATCATGACTATATCCACTATTCTGATATTCAAATTTCAAATTCGATAGATATTAAATTCGAACAGTGGATCTTTTTTTATTTCATATTTCTTTTGGACTCCGCAAGAATCCGTCGATATTTCTGATTAAATCTTCTTGTTTCTAGGCGTTCCATACGGAGAAAGGTTTATTTCCAAGTTACAAGACAAGAGATATTTCCAATATCTTTCTTTTTCTTTGATTCCCGAACCCAAGAAGATCAATTTCGATTTCTATCTAATTTATATCTATATAAGATTTATATATAGATAAATCAGATGATGGCTTCATGTATCAAATATTTTCATATCGAGGCATGCGATCGTTTTGTTTTGTTCCGACAATGTGAG